TGAGGGGCAGTGAGCGGGGTAGGAAAAAGTGAAAAAGAATAGTATTTGAACCAGGGCGGGCTTCGAGGGCCCTATGTAGTCTTTCTTTTCATGGGTGGTAGGCAGCCATTCATTAAACGTTTTGGAACTGGAGACGAAGAGTCGTTTAAAGACCTTTTCAAAAACCACTTTGTAGAGGGCTTAACGGGCATCACGCTCAATAGAACCATACTTTGCTATGTCAATAGGAGAGAGAAAGAAAGAGGAACTATAGATCGAGAAAGTCACATTAGCTACACCAGACCAGACACACCTTTTTTTGTTAACCTATTTTTTGACTGACCGGATCGGTCACCCCTCAGCCCCCTATCACAACAAGGCAGAGCTAACCCAACATTCTACTGTTCTCTAAAAGGCCTGCCTATTCTATTATAGTCAAGCTTGGAGAACATAGTACTAGGACTTACTAGATGAAAGACCGTGATTGGTGAAGGGCGCCTAAGCGCCTTAGGTAGCTGCTATCTATCGGATCTTTTCTAAGAAGTTAGGTAGGTGGTTGAGTCGAAGCGTAGAAGGAGACTAAGTCATCGGTCGTGCCGGGATTGATTTCCTACTTCCAGCTGAATGAGGGCCACACAGCCGTCAACCCTGGTGGAAGTGCTTTCGTCATCCAATCTCCTGGTCTTTCGTTCGCTATTCTAATTCTGGACCAGTAGAAATGTATGAAAGGTGGTCTTGTCCTTTCCTTTCCAACTAGTAGCTAGTAGCTTCGTCGTTGATCTCTCCTCTTCCCGGCCGGCTGTGACTCGTATGTCCAGACAACGACTATCGATTCCTAACGAACCCATAGATTCTTCTACCATTCGACCAGATCTTCGTCATTGTATTAAAATTTTCCGGCCTCGAGCAACTTGACTAATATAATAAGGGAAAAGCCCTACATTAATATTATGTCTTAATTAATATTATATTAGTCTAATATAAAGCGCTAGCGCCCAACCAGCAAGAAAACGTATGCGCGTTGCTAACGCGCAACGGCTTTCGCGGTAGTACGCTCATCCGTTGCTTGTTGGGGTTCCAAACCTCTATTTGGTCGTGCTGCTATGATGTAACGTGCAGTCGTCCCGAGGCAGCAGGATTATGGTATAGGGCCCCTATTTTCTCTCCCTTAAAGTCTTTTATGGATTTCGAGTCGGGAATAGAGCTGTGGCTTATTCGGCGCTATATCACAATTCATTCATTCTCGGGCATAGCTGTTCACGAAAGGTGGCATGGGGCATCTGTCGGCGGCGGGAGTCTTACATCCGAGCGAGAGGTCAGACCAATCCCATTCATCCTGGTCTGATCCGAACGGATTTTGTTGAATGAATTGATCCATTGTTGTATGCCCTACTTCTTAGTGAATTTTTTCCTACTTGGACCCGCCGTACTTCCTTTGACTACTCCTGAGATATAGTGGAAACATTTTGTTATGGTGTCGAGTGGGGAGTGAAAAGACCAATGCAGCAGAGAACGACCGCATGAATCGGAATCCACTTATTAAGACAGCCGACCGAGAAAGAAAGGCTCCGCGTTCTCCAAGTGGTTGATCTTAGCTTAGCGTGCTAGCCGCTGCTTCATTTCGTATAGTGATAACGCTTTCTGGGGTCCATTTTCTCTGACTTGACTCAGCTTGACCTACTTGACTCAGCGGTTAGAGTATCGCTTTCATACGGCGAGAGTCATTGGTTCAAATCCAATAGTAGGTAAAACTGACCGAAACCCCTGCTTTTGCCAGCATGACAGCAAGCACGGACTGGCAGCAAGGAGTCATGATCAAAGCATCGGTTGCTTCCACTTGTGGCCTTCTTCGACTGCCTTGACACCTTAATATCAAGGAATCCCACCTCTTCCACAAGTAGGTGGAGACCAGGAGGGTCGGAAACCCCAACGGGAAACCTTTCACCGCGCCACACGATTCTTTCGCGAAGCGCTCTCTCAGACGTTTCCACTCCTGCCCCCGCAAGCAAAGAGGTTTCAAGATACCAGGCGACCAAGTGAAAGTGAACAGCTCCAAGCAAATCTTCTAGATCTAGAGAACCCTCCCTTTTCTTCTCTCTTCTTTCCCTTATCTCCCGGGTCCTCAACCGAATTTTCTCCATTTTGCTCAGTTGGTACCCTCCAGCGGTGGCTGGGCAGTGATCTTTGTGGTAGCGGGGGTAGAATTCGGAAGGCTGGCCGGGGTTGTGTCCTTCCGAACGGACGAGGTCGGCTCGGTGACCGAGGGCTTGCGTGGAGGTCTTACAGAGCCACGGGCTTGGACGTAACTTCTTCATTTCTCTGCTTTTTTGAGGCCCGAGTGAAGGCATATATGTCGAACGGATTCACAATAAACAATCATCAAACGCGATTGAAAAACATAAAAAAAAGAAAGGGAGGCTTACTCGTGACGATGTCGGGCAGGGTGTCATAGAAAGATGTTTAGGGGTAGTGGCTGTAAGTTCGAAGGCTTTTGTGTTATTCGAGTGAGGAGGTGAATAAG